TTGATCCAGAATTTCGGTCTTTGGGAAGTATCATGATCATCCAATAAGAAGGGTTTCAATTTCTTCAAATGAACGATTTGAACACCTATGGATTCTAACAACTGATTGCAGAGTTGATCATTCGGACCTTTCAATTCATAGATGTGGATCTCGGACCTATGAATGGGGATATTCCCGATACTCACAAAGAAAAAGGGAAGTGACTTGGACAAAAAGAGAAGTGACTTGGACAAAAAGAGAAGTGACTTGGACAAAAAGAGAAGTGACTTGGACAAAAAGAAACGAAGTGACTTAGACAAATCTTCTTTGTCGATAGCCTCGGACCAATCAATCGAATATTGATTAATACGTAATCGATCGAACACTACTTGCACTACTTGAAAAGGATTCTTCTGTTCAGAAATGAAATGTTCCAAATGTTCCTGGAAATTCTTGCTCCCATTGGACCATTTGTATCTATATGCATCAAGATCCCGATTCATGGATCTCTCAGTTCGAGAAATAAGAGGATCAAACCATTTCTTCTGACTCTTTTTCAAATTCGATAAATGTTGGTTGATCGTATATTTCATTATAGTTATATGATTCAGAGTATCATTTCCTATTTGATCCCTTTGAATTCCATATTTGAAGTTGCGATCGGATCTATTCATTAAAAAGAATCGATTCGATACATTTCTTATGTATCCATAGGTGCTATATTGGATTTGAATCAGATTTCGGATCAATCTATATTGATTGACTGCCTCCATTATGTTGTTGCTAGCAAATACCGCTGTTTTTAGTTTGGGATTTTCCAAATCATTCCCGCAGTAGATCCGGACCGATTTTTTTCTGATCCTTCGAGAAAAAGATTCATTCTCCTCATAAAAAAGAGGAGGTAGAACCAAGAAAGATTTCTTTTTCGATTCATCTCTGGAGTTGAATACCTCATTCAAGAATTTTTTTTGATCCAACCCGTAGGAATCAATAGAAAAGGCAAATCCCCTATGATACACCAGATCCGGCTCGGTTATTGATAGAGTGAATAGATCCGCCATTTCTGGGAATCTCTCTTCTGATTCAAAAAAATCGTGGCGTAACGCGTATCCCCCTTTGTTCCGGTCATGGAATAGATGAAAGAAATCCAAAAATGGATTTTTGTTCAAGAATGAAATCTTATTGGAACTGTCCATATCCGGTTCATCCTTCGGAACCATATCACATCCCGGATCTGGTTCCGAAGGATGAATTGAGACGGTATCTTGTAAATACGTAATTATCTTGAATATATCAACCATTTCTTTCTTTTCCGCTCGCCTGGAAGGGACAAAAGAAACATCTTGTTTTTTCTTCAACAATTTCTGATCTCTAGTGGACCTCTCAGTAGGATTCGAACCCAGATGAAGTTCTGACCATCTGTCAGAGAAAAAAGAACGAATTGATCTTGTAGGATTCCCAAGAAATTCTTCGATTTCTTCCGGAAGCAGATGATTATTCATCCGCTTCTCAGGTTCCGTGAATAGCCAGGACATGGAGGAAGATCCAAAAAGGCATTTCGGGAATCGATCTGATTCTATCTCTGTTCGTTCCGTTTGAAGAAAGGAAGGATCCCAAAGAATCGATCTCTCTTTTAGTTGCTGAATCTCTGTTTGATCGATCAATGTGTGATATTCTGAATTCTCATTTCTAACGGAATCGAAATGATCTCTGGATTGATCAGAAGAAGATCCTTTCCATTGGCTAGAATCCGTTACTTGAACGAAAATAGATCTTGTGGAATCATATTGAATATTTGACAATACATTCCGTACCTTGCTAAAAAACCGATCCTTGTTTACCAACCACACATTGTCTAACCAAATCCAATTCTCTCTCGAGACGTTCCTCAAAAAATCCGATTCGTGCTGATTCTTCCCCCAACTAACGAAGAGATCTTGGCGGAATTGCCACATATGAAATTGAGCACAATTTTGCAAAGAAATACCCCACTTGTTTCTCGAGAAGAGATGGGAAACATGCTCAATATCATTGGATTGCATAGTTGCCCCAGCTCCTTGTTGTTTGAAGAAACTCTCCCCCTGAATTGGTCTTTTTTCACGAAAAGCAGACATGAGATAACAAATCAAGTCTTTCCCTAAGATTTCGAATAGCTGTCCCGAATTCAAGTTGATTATGTTTCGTTTCTTCCTCGGAGAAAGACGATCAAACAATTCCCAATCATGGTCCTTGCGGATCGGATCATCCGTATAGGATAAAAAAAGAAACTCCAGATATTTGCTATCTTTCTCTTTGAATGAGATCTCAATTCCAGCTACGGTTTCATTAGATATCTGACAACTAGAATCCCTCTTTTTTCCGATCCGGTTCCTCCACCACCGCGAACCCCGGTTAGATTCAGGCATGATACGCTTTTTATTTCTTGGGAGAACCCAAGTACTCTCTTGCGGATCCATGAAACAACTCTCAGAAATCTTTTTCCCTTTTGGAAGATACAGGAGCGAAACAATCAACCTATTTC